CTATATTGATTGACTGCCTCCATGATGTTGTTGCTAGCAAATACCGCTGTTTTTCGTTTTGGATCTTCCAAATCATTCCCGCAGTGGATCCGGACCGAAGAAAAAGCAAATCCCCTATGATACACCAGATCCGGCTCGGTTATTGATAGAGTGAATAGATCTGCCATTTCTTGAAATCTCTCTTCTGATTCAAAATCGTGGTGTAACGTGTATCCCCCTTTGTTCCGGTCATGGAATAGATGAAATAAATCCAAAAATGGATTTTTGTTCAAGAATGAAATCTTATTGGAACTGTCCATATCTGGTTCATCCTTCGGAACCATATCACATCCCGGATCTGATGAAATAGGATGAATTGAGACGGTATTTTGTAAATACGTAATTATCTTGAATATATCAACCATTTCTTTATTTTCCGATCGCCTGAAAGGGACAAAAGAAACATCTTGTTTTTTCTTCCAAAATTTCTGATCTCTAGTGGACCTCTCGGTAGGATTCGAACCCAGATGAAGTTCTGACCATCTGTCAGAGAAAAAAGAACGAATTGATCTTGTAGGATTCCCAAGAAATTCTTCGATTTCTTTCGGAAGCAGATGATTATTCATCTGCTTCTCACGTTTCGTGAATAGCCGGGACATTGAGGAAGATCCAAAAAGGCATTTCGGGAATCGATCGGATTCTATCTCTGTTCGTTCCGTTTGAAGAAAGGAAGGATCCCAAAGAATCGATCTTTCTTTTAGTTGCTGAATCTCTGTTTGATCGATCAATGTGTGATATTCTGAATCCTCATTTCTAATGGAATCGAAAAGATCTCTGAATTGATCAGAAGATCCTTTCGATTGGCTAGAATCCATTACTTGAACGAAAATAGATCTTGTGGAATCATATTGAATATTTGACAATACATTCCGTACCCTGCTAAAAAACCGATCCTTGTTTACCAACCACACATTGTCTAACCAAATCCAATTCTCTCTCGATACGTTCCTCAAAAAATCCGATTCGTGCTGATTCTTCCCCCAACTAACGAAGAGATCTTGTCGGAATTGCCACATATGAAATTGAGCACAATTTTGCAAAGAAATACCCCACTTGTTTCTCGAGAAGAGATGGGAAACATGCTCAATATCATTTGATTGAATAGTTGCCTCAGCTCCTTGTTGTTTGAAGAAACCCTCCCCTTCAATTGGTCGTTTTTCACGAAAAGCAGACATGAGATAACAAATCAAGTCTTTCCCTAAGATTTCGAATAGCTGTCCCGAATTCAAGTTGATTATGTTTCGCTTCTTCCTCGGAGAAAGACGATCAAACAATTCCCAATCATGGTCCTTGCGGATCGGATCATCCGTATAGGATAAAAAAAGAAACCCCAGATATTTGCTATCTTTCTCTTTGAATGAGATCTCAATTCCAGCTACGGTTTCATTAGCTATCTTACAACTAGAATCCCTCTTTTTTCCGATCCGGTTCCTCCACCACCGCGAACCCCGGTTCGATTCAGGCATGATACACTTTTTATTTATTGGGAGAACCCAAGTACTCTCTTGCGGATCCATGAAACAACTCTCAGAAATCTTTTTCCCTTTTGGAAGATACAGGAGCGAAACAATCAACCTATTGATATTGGAAGACCAAAAAGATTCTTCCAATGTCTCATTTCTGGGTCCAATGGAATTCATAGGTATAGGAAGAAGCCCCATCAAATAGAGATTTTTTCTTTCGACCATCTTTTGATTGTTAATACGAGATATAAGGACCGCTACTACAAGCAGTACTACACCTTTGATCATGAAATATCGATTGCTTGTTGAACCCTGTGAATCACGTGAAAGTAGGATACTCCAAATTCGGGGGTCAAAGAGTTTCATAAAACGTTCTTGGTGGAAAAAAATGTGAGTGAAAGATCCCACTGAATCGAATTTGATCCATGAATCTAAGAAATAGTGAGAATTTTTGATCTCTCTCAATATCTCTCTCAATTCGAAGATCCAGGATTTGAATTGATGTCGTTTCATTGATTCCTCCTAAAGATTTTCATTGATTCCTCCTAAAGATTTCATTTTAATTGGAATTTGGTTATTCACGATGTACGATGAGCCCTGTTAAGCATCCATGGCTGAATGGTTAAAGCGCCCAACTCATAATTGGCAAATTCGTAGGTTCAATTCCTGCTGGATGCACGCCAATGGGAACGTTCAATAAGTCTATTGGAATTGGCTCTGTATCAATGGAATCTCATCATCCATACATAACGAATTGGTATGGTATATTCATACCATAACATATGAACAGTAAGAACTAGAATTCTTATCGATACTGGAACTCATAGGGAAGAAAATGGATTTATGGATGGAATCAAATATGCAGTATTTACAGAAAAAAGTATTCGGTTATTGGGGAACAATCAATATACTTCTAATGTCGAATCAGGATCAACTAGGACAGAAATAAAGCATTGGGTCGAACTCTTCTTTGGTGTCAAGGTAATAGCTATGAATAG